CGAACAGTGGAATTTTGACACAATCTAATAAAAAGAGTGAAATCACGCTCTGTAGGATTTGAACCTACGACATTGGGTTTTGGAGACCCACGTTCTACCGAACTGAACTAAGAGCGCTTTTCTTGTTTTTTCTAAAAAATGAAAAGGCTAGAAAGAGGACATTCTTTAACCCGAATCGATTTTGTACGTATATACTATATCATAGTATATCATAAATTTCCGAATTATATGTATGTCCAAGTTTATTAAAAAAAGATAGATCTAAAATAGATCCCTCGTTACTGCTCTTCTGAGCAGTAATAGGTAGGGATGACAGGATTTGAACCCGTGACATTTTGTACCCAAAACAAACGCGCTACCAAGCTGCGCTACATCCCTTTCAATTGGTTTACAGTGTCATTGTAGAGAATTCCTTTCTTGTTTTCCACATCCTTCTTCTTTTTTTTCTCATATCAGATAACAAACATATAATTAAAAAATGACTTTTTTTACGAAAATTCTCTCAATTTCAATTTTACATAAATAGGCGTTTCCATTTTAAAATGGAATCCAGAAGATCGTTATAGTAAACAATATTTCAATTCTAATTTTAAAAATGGGGAGTTTACGTATCCAAATACAAGAACTTATTAACTCCATGTACATCTGTAGTTATATATATTACTATATATAATGTAATACAATAAAGAAGAAAGAAGGAGGATTTCAAATGCGAGATCTAAAAACATATCTTTCCGTAGCACCGGTATTAAGTACTCTATGGTTCGGTTCGTTAGCAGGTTTATTAATAGAGATTAATCGTTTATTTCCAGATGCATTAACATTTCCCTTTTTTTCATTCTAGTTATTAACATAAGAAAGGGGTGAAAAAATTTAGAGATACGATCAACGATCCGAGACTAATTCTCCCCCCCTTTTTTTTTCTAATTCATTGTAAAAAAAAATAATTAGAAAAAAGGGGGGGGGGAAAGCTCATAAAAACGAGGGTTCAGGATCCAATTAAATTAGTAATAGAACGAAAAAAAGTGTTGCTAGGGAAAGAGTATCCTATGAGATACTAAAAAAAAAGACTGTACAAAGATTTTAAATATAGTTTTAAAAAATCATTGTATTGCTTATTATTTTGAGTTAATTACTAATGAATCTTCATTGCAACGAAATATTTCATAATTTTTTTCTTGTTCTGTCTGGATCCTAAAATAGAAGATTGGGGTGAATCATAAATCCAAAGGAGGTTTCATGGCCAAGGGTAAAGATGTTCGAGTAACAATTATTTTGGAATGTACCAGTTGTGTTCGAAATGATATTAAGAAAGAATCCGCGGGAATTTCCAGATATATTACTCAAAAGAATCGGCATAACACACCCAGTCGATTGGAATTGAGAAAATTCTGTCCCTATTGTTATAAACATACAATTCACGGGGAAATAAAGAAATAGATCAAATTGAGTGCTTGTATGTCAACTTTTATTTTAAGAATGGGAATAATGATAGTATCTATATATTATTACATATATATATAAATATAAACAAATAAATCAATAGAAAGAAATCTAATCCTATATTCTTAATTCTATATAGAAACTCGATTCTATATAGAACTAGAAATCGTTTTTATTTTTATCGGATCAAAATAGGATTTTAGAGATAAGGAATAAAAAAATTATGAATAAATCTAAGCGACCTTTTACTAAATCCAAGCGATCTTTTCGTAGGCGTTTGCCCCCGATCCAATCGGGGGATCGAATTGATTATAGAAACATGAGTTTAATTAGTCGATTTATTAGTGAACAAGGAAAAATATTATCTAGACGGGTGAATAGAGTGACGTTAAAACACCAACGATTAATTACTATTGCTATAAAACAAGCTCGTATTTTATCTTTGTTACCTTTTCTTAATAATCAGAAACAATTTGAAAGAAGTGAGTCAACCCTTAAAACTACTAGCCTTAGAACCAGAAAAAAATAGACTTATTCTTCAATTGACTAACAATTCTAATCTGAAGGAATTAAAAAAGAGATTAATATTTTGTTCTAAAAATACAATCAAGAATCAAAATTTGATTGTTACGTCTGTGTCTGTCATAAAAAAAAAAAAGAAAAGAATCGTCGAAAAGAAAAAGAATAACTCTTTTTTTAGCGACTATATACCCTCGTTTTGACGACTTTTTTTTATAACTAATTTCTACTCTACCTTCCCCGGGCTCATTCTCCTTAGAACTCTATTTCAACTATTTTAGTGGATTTCTTTCAATCCCCTTATTTTTTGATCTCATTCGAAATCGTATAAAGACAACTCCTATTTAATACAGCTATTTGTGCAAGTATTTTCCGATTAAGAAGTAATTGCTTCTTGTACAAATTGTGTATGAATCGGTTATAACTATAGAATACCTCCATTTCGTGAATTACGGCATTTATTCGAGTGATCCATAAACGACGAAACTCTCTTTTTCTTTTACCCCTATCCCGATGAGCCAAAACTAAAGCTCTTATTCTCTGTTGAGTCATAGTTCGTGTAAGTCGTGAATGAGCCCCTCGAAAGCTTGATGCAAATAAACGAAGTTTTGTTCTACGCCTCCGAGCTATATATCCGCGTTTAATTCTAGTCATTGAATAAATCAAACTTTGATGAATAACTAATTCTTTTTTTAGTTATTCTTTTCCCCTTTACTAGTCTATTAATAATCAAACGAATTATTCCAATGTATAAAAAAAATTCCAATGGCTTTTGCTACTCTAACCTCCCCCACCACTATTTTTTGCTAGGTATTTTCCTTTGCTTTGAAAGGATAAATTGCCGTGATACTGGATATAAAAAAGTAGTAAATAGAAATGGATAAATAGCGGGTTCCATCGTTTCTATGGTTATTTCTAAAACGGTGAGGTCCTCTCTATACACCGGAGCTCCTTCTTTTAATTAATCAATACTATTGGTAACTTGTACAATTCACAGTCTTTGGCTCTACCCCATGAATATTCCAGTAATAGGTCTTTCACAATGAGATCCACTTTATACAGTAACGGTATTTCATTTTGAAAATTGATTTGGTCATTTACCCTGTTAGTCCGTTCTTTTATTTCAAGAGTAGAATCTTTTTAATCAAAAATTGAATTTCCCCCGCTTAATGGATATCCATTTGGTATCATTGGGGGTTTTCTAAAAAATGGAGTTGATTGGATTTGCACCAATGTAAACCATACGTTTCAGACACAATAGAAGATATGAAGGATCTATCTTTTTTAAATAATGAATTGAGTTCCTTCATTCTATTTTATTAACAGGTACCGATCCTTGATATTTCAAAAAGAATTTCCTTTTTGTGTCTCAGTCTATGATCTAAACGAGTCGCACATACACCCGAGTACATGTTCCTCGTCGCTGAGGGCATCCCCGAAGCGCTGGGGATTTCGTGACATTTCGGATTGGCTGTCTTGTATTTCTAATAAGTTGTTTAATGGTTGGCATACGGAATCATCATATAAATAATGGGCTGGTTTAGATTGGTTCTAACCGGCTAATGCTGAATTACTTCTCTTCAAGATTCTCTTCAATATAAAAAAATATATTGAAGAGAAGATGAAACTAAACCTTTAATCTAAAAAGATATAAAATTATAAATTGTAGATTTGCACGAAATCGCGCCTATTTTTTATTGAACCGCTACAAGATCAACAATTCCATGAACTTGGGCTTCTGTTGCTGACATAAAAACATCCCTTTCCATGTCTTCGGATACAACCCATATAGGTTTGCCCGTTCTTTGTACATAAACCCTTGTGATGGTTTCGCGAACTTTTAGTAGTTCTTCCGCTTCCAAGATAAATTCTCCCGTTTGTGCCTCATAAAACGAACTGGCGGGTTGATGGATCATTACCCTGATGATATAATAGAAAAGGTTCTTAATATTTCGCAGAATGAGGTGGGATAACAAAAAAAAAAAAAAGAGAAAATTGAATAACCGTACAGGCTTTTTTTGTGCATTGCATACGGCTCCACAATGGAATTTACGTTTTTGACCTTTCCAAAGAAAACAAAATATAGGTTTATTATACGCGGATACATAAATGATCCAATTACCATCCTTCTTTTTTTGTAGGAGTTAAAAAAATACTATGATGGTTCCGTTGCTTTATATATCATTTTTTTTTATTCGTCTATGATTCAGCAATCCCAAAGTGTCTTTTTTTTTTTTTAATATAAATTTTGTAAATAAACTTCCGGTGTGAAAACAAAGTTTGTGACGCTGAGATGTGCCCGAATAGGGAAGATATCATTTGAACTACCCCCTCTTTATCTCATACTACTCTTTCAATATATAATCTAATTTTTTTGAATCTCAAAAATTGCATATCGAATTCGAAGTGCCATGCTATTATTACTTAACTAATTCATATTTCCGATGGCGAAGGCATAGTATTTTTTTTCTCGAAAATCAAAAAACTCATTGGCGCCAAGCGTGAGGGAATGCTATACGTTTGGTAATTGCTCCTCCGACTAGTATAAAAGATGCTATTGAAGCGGCCAATCCCATGCATATTGTCTGTACATCGGGTCGCACAAATTGCATAGTATCATAAATAGCCATTCCAGATATTACCCATCCACCAGGAGAGTTTATAAACAAATAAAGATCTTTGGTATCCTTTTCTATACTGAGATATATCATAAGACTAATAAGTTGATTCGAGATTTCGGTATCAACTTCTTGTCCTAAAAAAAACAATCTTTCTCGATAAAGTCGGTTGATTAGGATAAAATTTTATTCCTTAGGAGCCGTACAGGCACCTTTTGATGCATACGGTTCAACAAAAATTGTGACAAAATCAATGTGTCGATTCCAACCCCCCTTTTTTCATAGAAGGTTTTTCTTTCTAACTTACTAAGGGATAAAGGAAGGGCTTGCTTCCTTTTTTAAAAGTCAAAGCAAAAATAAGTTTTGGCCCCTTTTATTAGATATTATAATCCTATAATAAAACGATTGATTAAGCCTGTCAGACTAACTTGATTCATTGATATTTTTTTTTCATCGAGATTAAGTTGAAATGGCGATGTTTTTTTCTTGTTCCTGAATGGGCTTCTTCCTTTTTTTATTCCATTTTTTAGGTTTATGCTCTACCCCGAGTAAAAGGAAAATTTGCCCGATTTTTATTTGCACATATAGGACAAATGAACCAAATACCGCGTCTTTTTTTTACTACTCCTTCTTTTTTTTTTTTCAATTCATTTCTTTCACCTGTCTTGTGTCAAATAGTCAACAAATTTTTAATTAGATTATTTGATTTGATCAACAGTTTTAGATCATCCTGTTTCAATTTTTTGTATTTTTTAATAGAATTTTTTATCATAATTTTGCATATCATATAAGTAGTAATTATAAAATTATAAAAATATTATATATTAATTATCAATTGGGTTTTTGCTAAACGGAGCCTGGATACTTCAGTTTATTAGTCCGATCACGTAAACCATAAAAAATTTTTGATAATCTAATATCAATTTAAATACTCCCTGCATTTAATTCCACTTTATTTTTTTCGCTTCGCAGTACAAATTTTTGATAATTCAATCAATATTTTTGGGCGAAACAGAGGATATCTCGATCGAGGGAGAAAATGGGGAAATCCCATATAGCCTAATATATCTGACAAGTCGCACTATATGTCAACCCAAGATGTATCTCCTTCTCCAGGACTTCGAAAAGGTACTTTTGGAACGCCAATAGGCATGAAATGAAAAAAAAAAGAGAATGAAGTTCTCTATTTCACTTTGATGTGGAAACGTAAGACTGGGGTTTCATTTTTTAATAAGATTATCCTTTTTTCCTACTTTATTAATATTAATCATATTTAAATTAATCATATTTAATACATAAGTTGAATAAGCTAAAATAAAATATAAAATAAAAGTCAAGTAAGAGAGAATGAATAAAAATAAAGGAAATTTTTTACGAACGGGCTTCTGAATGATGAACAACAATAGCTATCTTGGTTCCTATAAAATAGGATTCACCCCCATTGCGTGTTGGTACTTATCGGATATAGAATAGATCCGCTTCCCTTTTTCCTATGAATCGAATTGTTCCATTATTACTAACAGAATCGAAAAAATATTAATCCTTTCTCCGAAATAATTACCTAAAAAAGGGGGGGTCCGTCGCATAGTTTTTTCCAATGCAATAAAGTTACATAGTGTTTATTTTTCGTTGATAAAGGGGTATTTCCATGGGTTTGCCTTGGTATCGTGTTCATACTGTTGTATTGAATGATCCCGGTCGTTTGCTTTCTGTTCATATAATGCATACTGCTCTGGTTGCGGGTTGGGCCGGTTCGATGGCTCTATATGAATTAGCTGTTTTTGATCCCTCCGACCCTATTCTTGATCCAATGTGGAGACAAGGTATGTTCGTTATACCTTTCATGACTCGTTTAGGAATAACCAATTCATGGGGCGGTTGGAATATTACAGGAGGGACTATAACGAATCCGGGTCTTTGGAGTTACGAAGGGGTAGCCGGAGCACACATCGTTTTTTCGGGCTTGTGCTTCTTGTCAGCTATTTGGCATTGGGTATATTGGGATCTAGAAATTTTTTGTGATGAACGTACAGGAAAACCTTCTTTAGATTTGCCCAAAATTTTTGGAATTCATTTATTTCTTTCAGGAGTGGCTTGCTTTGGTTTTGGCGCATTTCATGTAACAGGATTATACGGTCCTGGAATATGGGTATCCGACCCTTATGGACTAACCGGAAAGGTCCAACCCGTAAATCCGGCGTGGGGTGTGGAGGGTTTTGACCCTTTTGTTCCGGGAGGAATAGCCTCTCATCATATTGCAGCAGGAACGTTGGGTATATTAGCGGGCTTATTCCATCTTAGTGTTCGTCCGCCTCAACGTCTATACAAAGGATTACGTATGGGAAATATTGAAACCGTCCTTTCCAGTAGTATTGCTGCTGTCTTTTTTGCAGCTTTTGTTGTTGCTGGAACTATGTGGTATGGTTCTGCAACTACTCCCATCGAATTATTTGGTCCTACTCGTTATCAATGGGATCAGGGATACTTTCAACAAGAAATATATCGAAGGGTTAGTGCTGGACTAGCTGAAAATCAAAGTGTATCCGAAGCTTGGTCTAAAATTCCTGAAAAATTAGCTTTTTATGATTATATTGGTAATAATCCAGCAAAAGGTGGGTTATTCCGAGCGGGTTCAATGGACAATGGGGATGGAATAGCTGTTGGATGGTTAGGACACCCTGTCTTTAGAAATAAAGAAGGGCGTGAACTTTTTGTACGCCGTATGCCTACTTTTTTTGAAACATTTCCGGTTGTTTTGGTAGACGTAGACGGAATTGTTAGAGCCGACGTCCCGTTTAGAAGGGCAGAATCTAAATATAGTGTTGAACAAGTAGGTGTAACTGTTGAGTTTTATGGTGGTGAACTCAACGGAATGAGTTATAGTGATCCCGCAACAGTGAAAAAATATGCTAGACGGGCT